CTGGCAATAGTAACACAGTCCTGTCAATTCAATTTGAACAAAAAAAAGGGTGGTAAAGCCATAAAGTCAAATAAAATAGTCTTCTTCAAACAAAAACCTACCTATTATGACTAAGAATGCGTTATGACTAAGAGTGCGCTACAAGGGAGTCCCCGAAGTTCGTAGAAAAAGAGCAAGTAAATAAAAGGTTTTTCAGAATTTATTTTTTTTGATCATATAGAATTGACAACAAAAATTTTGTTCTTTTTACGAACCTGATGTCGATAAATCCGCGAGTCTAGAAATTCATTTCGGCTAATTGAACCTTCTCGAACTGTTTCTTTTTAAGAACTAAAAATATTTGTGCCAAAATAACAGATGCCAAGAAGACCAAAAGGCCTTGGACACGTAATGGATCTTGAAGTACTATTTCGGCATCTCCCTGACCAAATCCACCCACATTAGGATTACTCGTTAATGGTTGATCAAATTTGATGGATTCACCCTCTGAAACAAGAACTTCTGGTCCTGGAGGGATAATATCAACCACTTGACGTCCATCCGATGGATCTGTTATGATTATTTCATATCCCCCTTTTTCTTTTCGTATGATTTTGCTTACTATGCCCGCCCCTGTAGCATTATAAACTGTATTGTTACTCTTGCTTCCGTCGGGATAAATCTGACCCCTTCCCCTATTTCCTCCTACATATATAGGATATTTTAAGAAGTGAACATCTTTCTTAGTAGCGGGGTCGGGGGAAAGAATAGGAAAGGTGATTTCACTATATTTCTGGCCGGGGACAGGCCCTATTACAAGAATATTTTTTTTATTAGGGCGATAGCTCTGAAAAGACAAATTTCCTATCTTTTCTTTCATCTCGGGAGAAATACGATCGGAAGGAGCTAATTCAAACCCCTCCGGTAAAATAAGAACAGCCCCCACATTCAAACCCCCCTTCTTACCATTAGCAAGGACTTGTTTCACTTGCTTATCATAAGGAATTCGAACAACTGCTTCAAATACAGTATCAGGAAGTACTGTTTGTGGAACCTCAATATCCACGGGCTTATTAGCTAAATGACAATTGGCACATACAATACGCCCAGTCGCTTCTCGTGGATTTTCATAACCCTGCTGTGCAAAAATGGGATATGCACTTGAAACGGGTGCCCGAGTTATGATATATATCATGAGCGATACGGAAATAGATTGAGTAATATGTTCCTTTATCCAAGAAAAAGTATTTCTAGTTTGCATGGTCTAATCATTGGTCTGAAAATTTCTACAATAAATTGGGTAGGTCGCTAGTATAGTTTCCTATCCACGATTCTGCTATTTATTGGAATCATTTTACTGGAATACTATAGTATAAGTATAAAAATAGTCTGAAAACCGCCCGAATAGAATGTTTTTAATACTTATGTAGAACTACAAAGTAAGAAACGTTCTAATTGGATTAATATTGGTGGATGATTTATCAATCATTCATTGAATGATAAATAACTACAAGTGATGGAGATACACGATTTAAATAACGAAAAATCCAATATTTAAAAATAGTATCGAGAATAACCGGAAAAGTGGAAACAAGACCAGATATAATTTGATCATTATGACCAAATCCAAAATCTTTGTACACAGAACCAATCATTAGTTCCCAGCCGTGGGGTGAATGAAATCCGATACATAAATCAGTTAATAAAAGAATCGAAAAGGCTTTTACTGTATCACTTAAGTTATATAGGAATTCCTGAGCCCAAGAGTTAAGAATAACAAGTTCTTCATTACCTAAAATCGAATAACCACTTAGAATAACAAAACAGATTATATTTGTCGAGAAGTGTAAAATTGTATGGATACGATCCTCGTTGTGTATCTTGATTAATTGGATCGTTTCTTTGTGGATTCCTATAAGAAACTTTTGTAGATATGTCTCCGAGTATTCCTTGATCATTTCTTCCAAGAAGAGGATTTCGTCTAATTCTATGAACTTTTCTAGAATACTTTTTTCTTGAATATCATTCAAAAAAATTTCAGATTGGCCGATATCCGCCCAATTAATAACCCAAGATTCCATACTTTTAGTAAATGAGAGAGAAATCCACCAGGGCAGAAATACTATAGATGCAAGATACAAAAGAGGAGTGAAAGCTTTCTTTTTTGCCATTTTTTGCCTGTTAATTTTTAATTAACCCACTCCATTTGTCGACTTTATATAATCGAACCTTTCTTTGAAACATGAGTTGTAGACAAGGTATCAAACCTATGAATCTATTTTATTTATGATTTTGTTTTGAATCTAGAAAGAATACAGAAATAGACTAAGACTCCACTTCGAATTTGACTAAAGAAATAATACAAGTGTTTCCAGATATCTCAATTCATCAAATTCCAAACAAGTGTCTCCTTTCGATGAATAGCCGAAAGAACCCCTTATTCTATGAAAATATCCAATATTTCGAAAAAAAATTCCAACGATTCCCCATAGTCAAGAATAGACTAATTGAGAGAAAGATATTGTGATGGTCAAAAAAATGAGCGGCAAAACAAGACAGAAACAGGCCAGTTATCATTATTAAGAAAACCCATTTATTGGGTAGTAAAGAACACAAATGAAAGGATAAAAAGGTCGATTGAAAAAAAAGAATTTACAAGATATGGTTTATCTGCATCTGTTTATCCTAAACTTAGTTATAGAAAAAACAGTATTCTTGCGTTTTTTCCCTCCTGCTGAGAAAGCATTCGTTCTTCAGCCCAGTTCCTTTTCTTTCTCAAAATCAAAATACTTCAATTGGTACGCGCAAGAAATAGGCCAATTCCGCGGCTTTTTGTTCAATTTCTCGTGGAGTCAAATTCTCATCAGTACGAGTCAACGGAACAGCCCCCCGGCCTCTGATATCCATATAAAGGACAGGACGAGCAAAAATACCCTCTTTAACTTCTATTCGAACGGATTGAATATCTTTTATAAGGAATCGCAGGAATATGCGACGATTTTTTCCAGGAAATCCCCAACGAAAAATACACACTATTCCTTCCTTTCTATCAAATCGATCATAACCACTACCTACATTCCAGGAGATTGTGCACCACAAATAGGAACTAATAAAGAGACCCGCAATCCCGTAGAAAGACATCACGATCCCCTGTGGAAAAAAAATGATTTGCTGAGACGGAACAAAAGATATCAAATTTCTACCAAGAAAACTGGAAGTTCCAACCAACAAGAATCCTAATGAACCTAAAAAAACGATAAGGGCCCAGCAAAAATTACTTAGTTTTCGAGACCCCGTTATAAGTTCTATCCATATATGTTCTGATCGCCAACTCATACTTCATCCGATTGCATTTTATTGAAATTGAGAGAATACCCCAAATGATTTTGACTTTACTTTTTTTGTTTCCGAATGAACTTTCATTAACTAGCACTAGTTTGGTGTGAACTAGCACTAGTTTAATGGGAACTTTTAGGGGTAATTCATCAAATTTGTTTAGATCTAAAATAATAACATACCCCTCATATGATCCCAATATACATATTGATATACATATAGATCGACCAACTTTACATTTTAGGCATCCAGCGATCCTGATCTATTTGAAACTGGCTAGAATTGAGTTACCTATAGATCATTTTCTGCAGGCATAAGAGCTTTTTCCTTTATGTTCGGCAGAAATCACATGTTCTACCATATTTTCTTTTCCGAAATAAATATCTATGTTATGCTACAAGTATAAGTTTCAAAAAAAAAAACGAATGAGATTGGGTCCCCTCAGATCTAAACAATCTTGTTTTTTTGAACATGAAGAAATAAAGAAGCCATTGCAATTGCCGGAAATACTAGGCCTACTAAAGGCACAAAAATAGAGGGAAAGTGGAAAGTTGTCATAAAATGGGGTACCTCGGTTTATTATTTGTACCTGTTCTTATTTTTTTTAATATCATATTTTATATTTATACTAATTATAATTAATAATTGTAATTATTATGAATTCGTAGTTATTATTAATTAATTCAATTTGCAAATTTTTCATTAGAGATATTAAGTATCTAAGTGAGTATATAGAATAAGTCCAAGGAATGTAGAACTAAATAAATGAACTTATTCATCTATCTACATGAAAGATACATATGATAATTCATTTTTTTCTTCGTTTCTTTGTGTTTTGTTCTTGTCTTCGAATTTAATAAAGAAAGAGTTATCCGCAACTTTTGATTTTGATTCTTTCTACAATTAGATCTTAAGTCGCCAAAGAAAACTCCCTTTTTAGTTACTTTGATTCCGATAAGCTAAGATTAGGATAAGATTCGGATAAGCTAACTACTTGTTTGCTACAAATAAAAAAATGGAACTTAGTGCACTCTACTTGATTGAATTGGAATTCAAAGGAAAGAAGGCGTGGAGCTTAAATAACTCACTCAGAACACTTTTCAAAAGATTACGCGGTACGATTAGGTCGAATAAGCCCTTCTGGAATAAATATTCAGCCGCTTGTGAACCTTCGGGTACTGTTTTATTCAATGTTTGTTCAATTACTCTTTTACCCGCAAATGCAATGTAGGAATTTGGTTCGGCAATAATAATATCTCCCAACATACCAAAACTGGCTGTTACCCCACCAGTAGTAGGAGATGTAAGGATTGATACATACAATAACTTTTTATTTGATTGATAATCATATAAAGCAGACGATATTTTAGCCATTTGCATTAGGCTCAAACTCCCTTCTTGCATGCGCGCTCCCCCCGAAGCGCACACTATAATAAGAGGTAGAAATTGATTGGTAGCGTACTCAATCAAGCGGGTGATTTTCTCCCCGACTACGGATCCCATACTACCCCCCATAAACTGAAAATCCATAACCCCAATTGCTACAGGAATACCATTTAGTTGACCTATGCCTGTTTGAACAGCCTCAGTTAATCCTGTCTTTCTTTGATAAGAATCAATCCGATCTTTATAAGGCTCCTCCTCCGAATGAAATCCAATGGGATCCAGAGAGACCATGTCTTCAT